CATTTTCTAGGATATTATTATTCAGGATCTTATCGAAAACTTACAGCAGCCTGCCAAACAAAAGCTAAGAGAAAAAAAAACAGCGGTATGACTGGCATAACATCTACGATTGGATTCAAAAAAGCATAGGCTTCAGGCAATTTGCCGAAGAAAAAACTACTCGAATAAAGGGGCGAATTAATACAAATACAGATCAAACTAACAATATTAAGCATAACAGACATTTTGTTCTTGGAGATAATTGCATTTTGGTTGCCTTTTTGATATAAGGAAAAAGAAAGTAAGATAAGATAGACAAAAATCCTTCTTTTCTTTGAATCCATCCAACCAAAAATTCTCCAATTCTCAAAGGAGAATAGAAGAAACCATACTTTCATACAATATCTTAATTGAATTCTATGTAATGATCAATAAATTAAGTTGAATTCTGTATCTATATGTATCAAAATCCTAGTACCGGTCTATTCTATTATTCTATAGATATATTCTATATCTAGATATATATTTAGATATTTATTTGGGCTGGAGTTGACAAGCAACCAATAACAATATTATTGTTTCTTAGTGTCGATTAGCAATTGAAATGGGGCGTGGCCAAGTGGTAAGGCAACGGGTTTTGGTCCCGCTATTCGGAGGTTCGAATCCTTCCGTCCCAGCGCGGATCCACTTTTTATACTCCATTATTCCCATATAAACCATATTCTAATATCTAATAGAAAAAAAGAACTGGGGGGCTATATTAATTAGAAATTTAAGCATCTGTGTCTGCTCGAATTTCATTAACAAACGATCAAGTTCCATGTTCTATAGTATGGTATTGTTACTATATCTATAACAAAGAGTGACAATTGTTCAGTCTATCTGATAGATATGAGAAACCTTACCTATTTTTTTTCGATTTTGATTTTCGTAATCCAATTAAAAAAATCAAAATTCAAATCTTAACTTACATTATTTTTTCTACATCTCATTCTCATGAAAAAAATGGATTTCTTTCTTCTTATTTCTTTGTTCTTTTCTTTGATCTATTTCAAATTTTTATTTGAAATTAGTGATGAGTCAATTCAAAAAGAAAGACTGATTTTCATATAAAGATCAAAGGCGATGCTTATTGTCCAATTTTCTTCAAATCCAATCAAATTAAATAATGATGTTTAATTTAAATTAAAAATTAAATAGTGAATTTCACTTAGAAAATTTTTTTTAATGATTTAGAATCTTTAAAAAAGTAGAAAATCATTTAATTTATCCTATTAAGGATAAGTCACTTGAAAATGTAGATTCAAAAACTTATTTATAGTAATTTATATATCTATATTATAGATATAAATTAATATTATTTTAATTTATATATTATATATAGGTTTCTTTTTTCTTTCTATTATCTATATATTCCATTAGTAATTAGTATGTTAAATATGTTCAAAATGTTGTCTTACTAAGATTTTTTCAGAAAAATCTTGTTTCATGTATTCATATATAGAAGAATAAGGTGTAGATTACAAGGTCTATGGACAGCTGAACCAATGACTATTCATGATTCCATAATTGAATCAATTCCATCCCGGTATACCGGTTCCAAATTAGAGGAATGTTATGGTAAAACTTCGTTTGAAACGATGTGGTAGAAAGCAACGTGCGACTTGAAGGATATGACCCGTTGTGGATTTTTATATCCACCATTTTTAATTTGTCTAGGAATGAGGTGCTCTTGGCTCGACATTGTTTGTTCTGTTACACTTGAACCCTTCGTTTTTTGTCGGGTTGTAAATAGTCCATGATGGAGCTCGAACAGAAAGTATTAATTCATTTCTCAGGGGCAAGGATCTAGGGTTAATGCCAATCAACTGGAACAACTTCGTAAATATATGGAAGATCGAAAGGATCCAATTCGAGCAAGTTTCCAATTCAAAAACAAAACTTGTTGAAATTGATCCAAAATTTTCCATTCAACGTGTATCATGCTAGAATCAACCGTCCATAGGATTCTTTGATAGAAAGAAATCAAAAAGGGTATGTTGCTACCACTTTGAAAGGATTAAGAAGCACCGAAGTAATGTCTAAACCCAATGATTAAAAATAGGAATAAAGGGTTTAAAAACAAGGAAACACCCTTTGTGATTGTTAATTCTCTCAATAACTGGATCTGACTAAAGAATCCAAATAGAATTTAAAATAGTTTAACCGGGATAAACGAAAGGGAGTAAAGACTACTCAATAAATGAAATTGACTAAAGATTTTCCTTTGAGCTATTTAAGAGTTATCCGATTTGAGTTATGAGTACGAGCGGTTTCTTTTTCATTTTTCAAGAAGAAAAAAAACTGGAATCATAGTCTAATTGATATTGATTTTATATGTCCATTTGTCATTTAATTTTTTATTTATTAGAATTAGATACATAGACAAAACTTCGAATTAAATCATTTTTTCTCGAGCCGTACGAGGAGAAAACTTCCTATACGGTTCCAGGGGGGGTATTGTTCATCTATATCTATCCCAATGAGCCGTCTATCGAATCGTTGCAATTGATGTTCGATCCCGAAGAGAAGGAAAAGATCTTAGAAAAGTGGGCTTTTATGATCCAATGAAGAATCAAACTTATTTAAATGTTCCTGTTATTCTCTATTTCCTTGAAAAAGGAGCTCAACCCACAGGAACTGTTCAAAGTCTTTTAAAGAAAGCGGAAGTTTTTAAGGAATTTCCGTCTAATCAAATGAAATTCAATTAAAGAAATGCCAAGGGGGGGTAGCGGCTTGTATATAACTTTGTCTAATTTTTCTTTAAACTTGTTTTTTTTGACCCCCCCCTTTTTCTTTTTCCACTGTATTTTTTCTCAACATTTATATTGACAAGAGTGTATTGAACAAATATAATCCATCGTGATAAGTGAAGGGGGTCTGTTTATTTATGTCCCGTAGTTTTTTGCTTTATCTTATGATCTTGTGCAAATGATGCTTTTTTTGATACAAGAAGGTGTTTTTGTTTGAAAAAAGGCTAGGAGATGCTTTATCCATTTTGACAATTCTGTATATTTTTTTTCTTTTATCTAATAATTTCTTGTATTTTAATCGAATCAATTCATTTTTATGTTTCGAATCTATTAGAAAGTCTTTTTTTTTTAGATTTGTTAATTCAACGGTTTGCTTAGCTCATAAAATCTCTTTTCTCTTTGTTTAAATTTATTTTGGTTCTGATTGTATCCATGTTGATACACCCTTTGTTGAGTTGAAGTTTTGTTTAATCGATATTTTCTCGGGGTTGCTAACTCAATGGTAGAGTACTCGGCTTTTAAGTGCGGCTAGAATCTTTTACACATTTGGATGAAGTGACGAATTCGTCCATACCATTGGTAAACTTTGGTAGACCGCGACTGACCCTGAAAGGGAATAAATGGAAAAAATAGCATGTCGTTTCAATGGAAAGTTCTGAGGATATTTCATTCTTATCGGATTGGTACAAAACCTTCTTCGAATTCTTGGAACGGAACAAAAGTTGGGTCGAATGAATAAATGGATAGGGGCCCTGCGGCTTTAATTAATTAATTATTAGAAATTAGAACGCAACCAGCTTCTGTTCTTAATTTGAACAATTTCCCGATCTAATTAGACGTTAAAAAAAATTAGTGCCCGATACGGGAAGCACTTGAGTAGATTCTATTTTTTTAATGAATCCTAACTATTGACATTCTCTATTATGGAATGAAGATGTGTGTGTAAAAGAAGCAGTATATTGATAAAGAAAGTTTTTTTTCCGAAATCAAAAGAGCGATTGGGTCTAAAAAATAAAAGATTTCTAACCATCTTGTTATCCTATAACATTAACACGGACAAATTAAATGAAATGAATGGAAAAAGAGAGGGTAGAGGGTCTGTTGATAAGTTTACTTGTCTCCGAGGTATCTATTTTTACTAGAATACCTTGTTTTGACTGTATCGCACTATGTATCATTTGATAACCCCCGAATCTTCTACCTTTAATTCAAATCGAAATTCAAATGGAGAAAATCCAAAGATATTTACAGCTAAAGAGATCTCAACAACACGACTTCCTATATCCACTTATCTTTCAGGAGTATATTTACGTGTTTGCTCATAATCGTGCTTTGAATAGATCAATTTTGTCGGAAAATCCGGGTTATGACAATAAATCCAGTTTACGGATTGTGAAACGGCTAATTACTCGAATGTATCAACAGAATCATTTTATTATTTCTTCTAATGATTCTAACCAAAATCTATTTTGGGCGCGTAACAAGAATTTGTATTCTGAAATTCTATCAGAGGGGTTTGCTTTTATTGTCGAAATTCCGTTTTCTCTACAATTAATATCTTGTCTAGAAAGGAAAAAGAACAAGATAATAAAATCTCAGAATTTACGATCAATTCATTCAATATTTCCCTTTTTAGAGGACAATTTTTCACATTTAAATTTTGTGTTAGATATACTAATACCTCACTTTGTCCATGTGGAAATCTTGATTCAAACTCTTCGCTATTGGGTAAAAGATGTTTCTTCTTTGCATTTATTACGAGTTTTTCTCAACCAATATTGTAGTCTTATTACTTCAAAGAAAGTCAGCTCCTCTTTGTCAAAAAGAAATCAAAGATTCTTTTTTTTCTTATATAATTCTCATGTATGTGAATACGAATCTATTTTCGTCTTTCTACGTAACCAAACTTTTCATTTACGATCAACATCTTCTGGAGTTCTTCTTGAACGAATCTATTTTTATATAAAAATAGAACGTCTTGTGAACGTCTTTGTTAAGGACTTTCGGGCGAACCTATGGTTGGTCGAGGAACCCTGCATGCATTATATTAGGTATCAAGGAAAATCCATTCTGGCTTCAAAAGGGACATCTCTTTTCATGAATAAATGGAAATTTTACCTTGTCACTTTTTGGGAATGGCATTTTTTGGTGTGGTTTCATCCAAGAAGGATTTGTATAAACCAATTTTCCAAGCATTCCCTTGAAATTTTTGGCTATCTTTCAAACGTG